ACGACCATAAGATATTCTATTTTTCCAAAGAAAAGTGTTCGCTCAATAAAGACTCCAGAAGATATTGATCGTAAATAAGAAGACTTTTTACGAAGAAATAGGAATAGATATTCAAATTCATATACATAAGAATTATGTAGGAACCAAAAGAATCTTTTCTTTCTTTTTGAAAAGACGTAAATAGATTTATTTGAAGTAATCATACTATTCAAATTATGATATTCGTGGAAAAACAATCGCAAGAAATGCAAAGAAGGAACATCTTTGATCCAGCATTGAAGGATTTGAACCAAGATTTCCAAATGGATAGGATAGGGTATTAGTAAATCTGACACATAATTTAAATGTGATAATTTATCCTCTAAAAAGGGAAATATTGAATGAATAGATCGTAAATTCTGAGATTTTGGTATTTGTTTTTCTTCAAGGGAAGATACTAATCGTGATGAGAATGGAATTTCCAGAATGACTCCAAAAACTTCTGATATCATTTGAGAATAAAAATGAGAAGAAAAAGAATTCTTGTGACCCCAAAATCCATTTTGGTTAGAATCATTCACCGAAGAAATCAAAGATTCCTGTTGGTACATTCGAGTAATTAAACGTTTCACAAGTAATAAACTATATTTATTGTCATAACCGATAATTTCCACAGGTTCGTAAAAAATCAAACTATTGAAGCTATGATAATGAACAAGTGAGTAAATATACTCCTGAAGGAATAGCGGATAGAGGAAGTTTTGTTGCCGAAATCTATCTTTTTTAAATCTAAATATCCTTGTCATTCTGCCATTTAAATACATTTCTACTGTAACCAAAAAAGGGAGGCACTTCTTGTGTTATGAAATGATACATAGTGCAATATGGTCATAACGGCGTATGCATATGTTGTTTTTCTCTTATACTAAAATACTATTTAGAATTTTAGAATAAACTAAATCAACTATAATAATAGAATAAAATAAAAAATAAGAAGTAAAAGATTATCTAAAAGTAAGAACAAATAAAGAATATATACCCCGGAGACAGAGAGCCCAATCTACAGATCTTTTTGCTTTCCCTTTCTATCCAATTTTGGTTTCTTTTCCTTGTTAAATATAACTAGACTAACAATAAGAAAAAGGGTAAAGATCTTTTATTTTTGCAACCCAATCACTCTTTTGACTTTGGAAAAAGATTATTTTTTTATCACTATACTATTTCTTAGACACATCCGTCTCCAATCCACAATAAAGAATAATTAGGATTAATAAAAAAAAAAAAAGAATCAATGGTCCACTCAAAATTCACAAGAGAACCTTTTCCCACATCAGGCACTAATCTATTTTTAACGTATAATTAGTAATTTGATCGGGTAATCATTCAAATTAAGAAATGAAGCTCGTTGCTTTTTTGTCTTATTCGAATTGGAGCCATAAGACTCTATCCATTTATTCACTAGACCAAAAATACTTTACTGAACTTTAAAGATTTTATAAAAAGAAAAATTCTTGTTCTATTTATATTATGAGTACTAGAAATCTTCTTTTTCTATGATTTTATTATTGTTTATTTTTTTTACGACATGCTCTTTTTTCCATTCATTACCTTTCAGGATCAGTCGCGGTCTTATAAACTCTACCAATAGTCTAGACGAATTCCTTCATCCAAATGTGTAAAAGATCAAAGATCATAGTCGCAATTAAAAGCCGAGTACTCTACCGTTGAGTTAGCAACCCGGATAAATATGAAGTGTAGATATGATCGAAATAAAAAAAAAATCTCGCAAACTTATCCATTTTACTAAAGTGAAGGAAAGAGCCAATAGGGAATGAAATGGTGATAAAAAGATCTATTTATATACGATCAAATTATATTTGTTTGATACACCATTGTCAATATGAATGGACTTTTTAGAAAACAAATTTAAAGAAATTATATATAAATTTGTATTGTGTTTGAAAGAATAAAACTTTGAGCATAAAAAAAAGAAGTAATAAGGAAAAGGTAGAGATAGAAAAAATGCGGCTTTCTTTAATAAATTAAAAAAAAAAGAAAGGTACAATACAAATATAAGAAGAAAGGTTACCCCCCTTGTCGAGGGGGGTCCACAAAAATAAGCAAGAAAAAAATAAAAAAAAATATATATAAAGAAGTATGAATAGAAAAAGAAAAGAGGAAACTTTGAATAAAGAATTACACAAAGATAGAGTAATTAGTACCTATCTTTGTGTAATTCTTTATTCATGATTCTTGTTTTTCCTTTCTTTTTTTATCAAAAGAAATTTGAAATTCTTTAAAGAATTCTGCCTTCCTTAAAATATCATAAACAGTTCTTGTGGGTTGAACACCTTTTTCAAGGAAATATAAAATAGCAGGAACATTTGAATAAGTTTGATTCTTTATCGGATCATAAAAACCCACTTTTTTAAGATCTCTTCCTTCTCTTCGGGATCGAACATCAATTGCAACGATTCGATAGATGGCTCATTGGGATAGATGTAGATAAAAGATGCCCCCCTAGAAACGTATAGGAAGTTTTCTCCTCATACGGCTCAAGAAAAAATGATTCTAATTTTTCTAATTTATAGAAATGGATCCATAAAGAATTAGACTGTAATTTTAGCCTTTTTTTCCTTCTTTACAGAAAAAGAAATTTCATTTGTACTCCTAACTCAAGTTGAATAGTTTTGAAAAGGAAATCCTTCGAATTTCTTGAGCTGTCTCTACCCTATTTTTTTCTCCTTTCGGATCTATTTTTTTTTTTTACTCATTCTGATCCAATTGTTGAGACAAGTTAAAATAGTGTTTCCTTGTTCCGGAATTTATTGTCTTTGCTTTGCGCTTTGTGAAATCATTGGGTTTAGACATTACTTCGGTGATCCTTACTCCTTTTCAAAAAGGCAGCAACATACCTTTTGTTCTTTCTGTAAAAATTATACGAACGATTGATTCCTTTGTAATACACTCTTGATCTAAACAGTTTGAAAATTTCGATAAATTTTACTTTTTTTCATTTCAAACTTGTTCAAATTTGAACCTATCCTTTTATCTATATTTCTATATAGATGATATATTTACAAAGTTGGTCTAACTTATTGATTGTCACTAACCCTAGATTATTCCCCCGATAAATGACTGAATCATTTTTGCTCGAGCTCCATCATATGCTATACCTTTCTATACCATTAGTATCTTTATTTAGCAACCCAAGACAAATTCAATCAGGTTCCTAGCAGAACAAACTATGTCGAGACAAGAGCATCTTCATTCGTATAGAAAATGGTGGATGTCATAATCCACATCCAATCATGTCCTTCAAGTCGCACGTTGCTTTCTACCACATCGTTTCAAACGAAGTTTTACCATAACATCCCTCTCATTTTAATTTTGAACCGTATGCAATTGATTCAATATGGAATCATGAATAGTCATTGGCTGAGCCGATACATAATAATCTACACTTATATACATTTATATATAAGTGTTTATCCGGAAAAGATTTCACTTAAAATTACCCCATATTTTCTCATATGAATAATATCACATGAAAAATAAATCCCCATGAATGGCTAAAAGTTTTTAGCCACTTTAACTAAATTAACTAAATACTAAATAATATTAATATACTAAACTAAATATTTCATTGAAATATTCAATTATAGAATAATAAGATAATCTGAAATAATGAAATAATAAGATATTCTTAATAAGAAAAATATACAATATATTCTTATGTCATAATTATGTATATTTTTTCATTTTTTATTTATGAAATATGATTTTCTGATTCTAATATTATGTTTTACTTCTTTTTTACCATCTCCAATTGAATCTGATTTTCATTTCTTATTTTCATTGAATTTAAAACATAATTATGGAGTAGAAAAAGTCTCGTGTAAGGTAAGATCAAAGAGAAAAAAAGAATCCTCAAATTATGAAAATTATGATCTTTTCGCATCCATCTCCATCTTATAAAACAAATAATCGTTAACAAAAGGAATCACAAATATTGAAGAATAAAATACTTGAGTAATTTAATAAATAAAGTAAAAAAAAAAAGATATGATTCTTAGAATTCAGATTGGATAACATTATATCCAAAATTAAACAGAAAATTGTTGAATTAGATTTTCAATAGAGAAGAATCTTTCGTTTTGGATGCAAACGATCTGGGACGGAAGGATTCGAACCTCCGAATAACGGGACCAAAACCCGTTGCCTTACCGCTTGGCCACGCCCCATTTTTAGTTGGTCTAAAAAAAGACTAAGATAAATATTGGTTATTCGTCAATAACCAACCAAAAGAAATATAGGACATGTTGTCGCTAGGATTCAACACAATGGATATAGAATCAAAAAGATTAATTGATCATTACTTAGAATTCAATTAAGATATTGTATGAAAATAATGAAAATAGAATTCTTTGTATTCTTATTTTATTGGGGAGAAGTCAAAGAAAAAGAAGAATTTATTTCTTTTATCTGCCTTTTTCTTTTAAATTTTCCCTCAGAAAAACAACTCAATCCAATCTGATAATTTATTATCATTTCAATTTCATTTGAATTTTGAAGAACAAGAAAAGAATATTTGTTATGTTTAATATCTTTAGTTTAATCTGTCTCTGTCTTAATTCTACCCTTTATTCGAGTAGTTTCTTCTTCGCCAAATTGCCCGAAGCTTATGCCTTTTTCAATCCAATTGTAGACGTTATGCCGGTTATCCCTGTACTTTTTCTTCTCTTAGCCTTTGTTTGGCAAGCTGCTGTAAGTTTTCGATAAGAATGAAATCTCTATTCAATTCAAAATTTATTCGATAAAAAACAGATAAAATTTTGATTCTGAAAATCAATAAGATCATAAATAATATTCAGATAAGTCTGGACATTAGGAACCCTCGATTCAAAAAGCGAAATTCTGGTATTTATTATTGAATTTGAATAAGGTAAGGGGCGATGATCTTGATCTTTAATCAGCTAATCAGCTGATTCTTTTTGTTCTGACTTTTCCTTTAGAAGATCCCATACAATACCTAATTATAGATATGGATATGGCAAGAAATTTTTGGTAACAAAAAAAACGAATATTCTTCATAATATTACATTAGAATATTACATTAAAAATAGAAATAAATTTGGAGCGTCATGTCAAAATAGTGTATAGCGTGTGTCGTAAAATAGGTGATCTATTTCCTTAAACAAAAAATGATCTTATCTTGGAGATTTTTAATGCTTACTCTTAAACTATTTGTTTATACAGTAGTAATATTCTTTGTTTCTCTCTTCATCTTCGGATTCTTATCTAATGATCCGGGGCGTAATCCTGGGCGTGAAGAATAAAAAAAGAGATGAGATTCGTTTTTACTTTTTCCTTGATTTTTTCATAGGTAAATGTATAAATAAATGGAATAGATGCTAAATAAAGATAAAAGATTTATAAAAGAAACTAATCGAAAATTAAAAATTATTCCAATTCGAAAATATCAAGTGATCAGGGGGATCGGAGAGAGAGGGATTTGAACCCTCGGTACGAATAATTCGTACAACGGATTAGCAATCCGACGCTTTAGTCCACTCAGCCATCTCTCCCCATTCAAAATGGGAAATTTATCATGTGATTTCACACGTGAAGTCAAGATTGAGAACAATCTTTATTTTCCTTCACTTCAATGATCCGAAACAGATTTCTCCAATAGAAAGAATACTTTACTTGTTTGATTTTGTACAAAAGCCGACCTGATTAAGTATAAGTACTGGCCGGGCCAGTACTTCTTTTGTTCCGACGAATAAAAATTGTTATTGAAACAAGAAGACTAATTTTCATTGCCATTCCTAATCATTAGAAATTATATAAGATTCTAATGGATAAATTCTCTTAGAAATTCTTTCAAAAATTCTAGATTAATCTAGAATATTCTATATTCTATAGTAATTATAGTAAATTAGAGAATAAATTAGAATATTTAGTCTTTCTATTAAAATTTATAGTAAAAGTGTTCTAGTAATAGTATTCTATTATATAGTAAACTACTATTTTTTGTCTTTATTTTCTTATTCTTAAGTATAAGATTCGGAAATTCATCAATGAAAAACAAATTTCATTCTAAACGAAAGTTGAAGTTCAGTATTTGATTCAAATTTCATATTAATATGAAATATATATTAAATACATAATTAATATGTAGCGGGTATAGTTTAGTGGTAAAAGTGTGATTCGTTCTATTAAAAACTTCCATAGTTAAGGGGTCTTTCCATTTTTTTCATATTTCATATTCCATTCCGATAAAAAACTTTATTTCTTAAAAAGATTTAATCCTTTACCCCTCAATAGGACATTTGAGGAAAGAATATACATTCTCACGATTTCTATCCAAAAGTCAATCAGAATTTTAATAAAAAAATTGGATTATGGAGTCGAGAAGCATAATTTTTTTGATTGGTTAAATTCTTCCAATTCAATGAGTATGAATAAAGGATCTATGGATATATAGTACAAAACTTTCAATCGTAACTAAATCTTCAATTTTTGCGCTGAAAAAGGGCAAGATTGAAGCCAAATAGCTAGAAAATGATGGTTTTGGTTTACTAGAACCCTCGGCTTCTTATTTCAGCTCGGTAGAAACAAAATTATTTTCCTTAGGATCCCCCGAATAGAAAAGAAATAGGGAACGAAGTAACTAGACTAGAGACTAGAAAGATTTGATAGAATCTCCCTCTTCTATAGGGATCATCTAAAAAGCAAGTAACTTTAGATGCATTCGTAAAAAAAGCTGACATAGATGTTATGGATCTCATTTTTTCTATGATGGGAATACATAGATATTCCATAAAGGAGCCGAATGAAACCAAAATTTCATGTTCGGTTTTGAATTAGAGATGTTAAAACTGATCAAACAACGTCGACTATAACCCCTAGCCTTCCAAGCTAACGATGCGGGTTCGATTCCCGCTACCCGCTATATATATTATATATTCCTTAACTTCATAGGATATACAGATGTCTTATCCTTTTTGATATCCATCCTTCTTTTTATTGTTTATTTTATTCCCTAAATACGTCACATTTTTTTATGAAAAAATGTGAAAATAGGAATGAAGAGCGTCCATTGTCTAATGGATAGGACAGAGGTCTTCTAAACCTTTGGTATAGGTTCAAATCCTATTGGACGCAATTTATTTCTATATATCTATTCTAGATAGAGAATAGAAAAAAAAGAAGAACTATATTTTATAAAGGACCTTGATTCGAATCAGAAATCTTTCTCAATAATTTATATGAATTAAGAATATAATAAAAACGATAGATTTACATTTATCTTTGTTCCTGAAGTAGAAAGAGTTCAATCTGTTCCTGAATAGCTTCTTTCAAAAGGGTTTCAGCCTCTTCGGTGAATATCTTGGTAGAAGATAGAATTTCTTGGAATTTAGGTTTCTTCTTTGTTAAGTAGGTACGTAACTCAACGAGAAATTTCTTTACCTGTCCAATTTCTAACGTATCAAGATATCCATTTGTTCCGGTGTA